GATATGGATAAAGACATTTTAAATTGTAATGACAAGTCTAATTACAGTAATGTTGATCATTTAGTCAGCGACAGATACATTCGTAATTTCATATCTGCTGACACTTTTTTCGTTAGGGATAGTAATAGGGACAGCTATTCCATATATTTTGATATTGAAAATAAAAATTTTGAGATTGACAACGACCGTTCTTTTCTAAGTGAACTAAAAAGTTCTTTTTATAATTATCAGACTTCTAGTTATATAAATAATGCACCTAAAAGTAACGATACTCGCCACGATCGTTACGTGTATGATACTAATTCTCATTATATTTGGAATAATCACATTAATAGTTGCATTGACAGTTATCTTCGTTCTCAAATTTGTATTGATAGTTATATTTTAAGCAATAGTGACAATTACAGTGACAGCTACATTTATAGTTACATTTGTAGCGAAAGCGTAAATAGTAATAAAAGCGAGAGTTCCAGTATAAAAACTAGCACAGATGGTAGTGATTTTACTATAAGTTCTAATAATTTAAATGTAACTCAAAAATACAGGCATTTGTGGATTCAATGCGAAAATTGTTATGGATTAAATTATAAAAAATTTTTAAAATCAAAAATGAATATTTGTGAACAGTGTGGATGTCATTTGAAAATGAGTAGTTTCGATAGAATCGAACTTTCGATTGATCCCGGTACTTGGGATCCTATGAACGAAGACATGGTCTCTCTGGATCCCATTGAATTTCATTCGGAGGAGGAACCTTATAAAGATCGTATTGATTCTTATCAAAAAAATACAGGATTAACTGAGGCCGTTCAAACAGGCACAGGCCAACTAAATGGTATTCCCGTAGCAATTGGAGTTATGGATTTTCAGTTTATGGGGGGTAGTATGGGATCTGTAGTGGGCGAAAAAATCACACGTTTGGCCGAGTATGCTACCAATCAATTTTTACCTCTTATTATAGTGTGTGCTTCCGGAGGAGCACGCATGCAAGAAGGAAGTTTGAGCTTGATGCAAATGGCTAAAATATCTTCTGCTTTATATGATTATCAATCAAATAAAAAGTTATTTTATGTATCAATCCTTACATCCCCTACCACAGGTGGGGTGACGGCCAGTTTTGGTATGTTGGGAGATATCATTATCGCCGAACCCAATGCTTACATTGCATTTGCGGGTAAAAGAGTAATTGAACAAACATTGAATAAGACAGTACCCGAGGATTCACAAGTGGCTGAATATTTATTCCATAAGGGCTTATTCGATCCAATCGTACCACGTAATCCTTTAAAGGGCGTTCTGAGTGAGTTATTTCGGCTACATGCTTTCTTTCCTTTGAATCAAAATTAGATCAAGTAGAGCCTTAGAGTCTTAATTTAATAAGAGTATTTAATAAGAGTATTAATTTATTAAAACTTAATAAAAATTTTTATGTGTGGTGATCAAGTAGTTATTTAATTTATAGGAATCAAAGTAAAAATACGAAGAATGGATTTTTTCTTTGGTAACATAAGATTTAATTGTAGAAAGAACCATCCAGATCATCTTTTTATCGATATTCCTGGTTACTAACCAGGAAATCCCGATTAAACAAAATAAAAGAGTTAATTCTTTCTTCCGTGAAATTGGTTAACAAGGTCTTGCATCTTTCTATATCTCCCGAAAATCACCCCCCACTAAAAATCCTTTTTGTTGGATCGTATTATTATAATGAATTCTTTGAGAATTTCTAATAAATCCTTTTTTTAGTAAATTTTATAAAATTTTTTAATTTATAAGACAAGAACAAGATAATAACTAATAATACGAATAATATAAAGGGTGGATTATCATACATATATTTCATGTAGAAACATGTAGAAAGATTTATAGGTCCATTTATTTACATATTTATTGGATTTTATTAATTAATATATATTTATTAAAACATATACTTATATACTCCCTATTAAGTATATATACTCACTTAGGTATACTTAGTATAATATAACAATTATATATGAATTATAATATATCTTTATAACAATATAAGGATAAGGTTAAAATATTAATATAAAACAATAAATATAACAATAAATAACAGGTACAAATATTAAATCGAGGTACCCATTCTATGATAACTCTCAACAGCTTCCCCTCAATTTTTGTTCCTTTAGTGGGCTTAGTATTTCCGGCAATTGCAATGGCTTCTTTATCTCTTTATGTTCAAAAAAACAAGATTTTTTAGATACAATAAGGACAAATCTTTTTTTTTTTCAAGACTTACTTGGATCATAACACGGATATCTATTTAGTAGAATATGGTATAACATGTGGCTTCCTTCGGGCATAAGCTCTTATGTATGTATAAACATGATATTATGGGTAAATGAATTATAACTATTTTCAAATAGATCGGGATCGGGGAGAATTTCTGAAATGTAAAGTCAATATATCTATATCTATATGTATTATGTATTCGGAAATCATATATCATATGAAAGGGATGTTATTATTTTAGTTTGGATCTAAGAAATTCGATGAATTACCCCTAAACGTTCACATCATAATAGTGCTGGTTGATGAGAGTTACTTCGGAAACAAAAAAAAGTAAAATAAAATTTATTTTTGTTATTCTCCCAATTCCAATAAAATGCAACTAGGTCTAGTTATAGTATGAGTTGGCGATCAGAACGTATATGGATAGAACTTATAGCGGGGTCTCGAAAAACAAGTAATTTCTGCTGGGCCTTTATTCTTTTTTTAGGTTCATTAGGGTTTTTATTGGTTGGAACGTCCAGTTATTTTGGTAGGAATTTTATATCTTTATTTCCTTCTCAGCAAATAATTTTTTTTCCACAAGGGATCGTGATGTCTTTCTATGGGATCGCAGGTCTTTTTATTAGCTCCTATTTGTGGTGCACAATTTCGTGGAATGTAGGTAGTGGTTATGATCGATTCGATATAAAAGAGGGCATAGTGTGTATTTTTCGTTGGGGATTTCCTGGAAAAAATCGTCGCATATTCCTCCGATTCCTTATGAAAGACATTCAGTCCATCAGAATAGAAATTAAAGAAGGTATTTATGCTCGTCGTGTCCTTTATATGGAAATCAAAGGCCAGGGGGCCATTCCCTTGACTCGTACTGATGAGAATTTGACTCCACGAGAAATTGAGCAAAAAGCTGCTGAATTGGCCTATTTCTTGCGTGTACCAATTGAAGTATTTTGAAAAAAGAAACTGAAGAATGAATACTTTGCAAGAGAGAAAAAACTCAAGAATCCTCGTTTTTTTATATAGCATAACTTAACTGAAGTTTCTTCAGAACGCTTATTCGAGCCAAAGCAAACGTATACGAAATAATTCTAAAACAAAATTTTTTGTGTCCACAATTTTTTTTATGCGTATGTAAACCCACTTAACTCAATAAGGACTAACCACTGTACTGAATCACAAAAAAAATCGGAAATAGATTCATGGGCTCGATAACTTGTAATAGAACTTATGCTTGATAGAAATATTAGTATCGTATAGAGTCGACGAAGGAGGTGCGTTCAGTAAAAATTGTAAAATTCACAGACGAAAAAATGGCAAAAAAGAAAGTATTCATTTCCCTTCTATATCTTGCATCTATAGTATTTTTGCCTTGGTGGATCTCTCTCTCATTTAATAAAAGTCTGGAATCTTGGGTTACTAATTGGTGGAATACTAGGCAATCCGAAATTTTTTTGAATGATATTCAAGAAAAGAGTATTCTAAAAAAATTCATAGACTTAGAGGAACTCCTACGTTTGGACGAAATGTTAAAGGAATACCCGGAAGCACATTTACAAAAGCCTCGCATCGAAATCTACAAAGAAACGATCCAATTGATCAAGATGCACAATGAGGATCGCACGCATACAATTTTACACTTCTCGACAAATATAATCTGTTTCGTTATTCTAAGCGGTTATTCTATTCTAGGTAATGAAGAACTTGTTATTCTTAACTCTTGGGTTCAAGAATTCCTATATAACTTAAGCGACACAATAAAAGCCTTTTCTATTCTTTTATTAACTGATTTATGTATAGGATTCCATTCGCCCCACGGTTGGGAACTAATGATTGGCTCTGTCTACAAAGATTTTGGATTTGCTCATAATGATCAAATTATATCCGGTCTTGTTTCTACTTTTCCAGTCATTTTAGATACAATTTTTAAATATTGGATCTTTCGTTATTTAAATCGTGTATCTCCTTCACTTGTAGTGATTTATCATTCAATGAATGACTGAAAAATGATCGAACGATCCAATTATAATATTTGTTACTTTGTAGATAAGCAAAACATTAAAAACTGTACTTATTCTTTCTACCCATCCAAGGGATTCCTCCAATATTCCAGTAAAATTCTTTATATTTAAGTAAATAGCAAAATTATAGATAGGGAACTATACTAGCGACCTGCCTAATTTTATTGTATAAATTTTCGGGATCAATGATTGGACCATGCAAACTAAAAATACCTTTTTTTGGATAAAGAAAGAGATTACTCGATCCATTTCCGTATCGCTCATGATATATATAATAACCCAGGCACCCCTTTCAAATGCATATCCCATTTTTGCACAGCAGGGTTATGAAAATCCACGAGAAGCGACTGGCCGTATTGTATGTGCCAATTGCCATTTAGCTAATAAACCCGTGGATATCGAGGTTCCACAAGCGGTACTTCCTGATACTGTATTTGAAGCAGTTGTTCGAATTCCTTATGATCTGCAACTGAAACAAGTTCTTGCTAATGGTAAAAAAGGAGCTTTGAATGTAGGGGCTGTTCTTATTTTACCCGAGGGGTTTGAATTAGCCCCTCCCGATCGTATTTTGCCCGAGATTAAAGAAAAGATAGGAAATCTGTCTTTTCAGAGCTATCGCCCCACTAAAAAAAATATTCTTGTGATAGGTCCTGTTCCTGGTCAGAAATATAGTGAAATCACCTTTCCTATTCTTTCCCCGGACCCCGCTACTAAGAAAGATGTTCACTT